GAATTGCGAAAAAGCTCCTTTATTGGAGCAATTCTGCCTTGCTTTGGACTAAGTAAGGGGAAGGAAGAAAACGAGTGGGGTAACACGAATTCTTCATTTTCAAATCAGCCCTTCCCTTGGATTATTTTATGAATGCATTAAGTAATTATGTCGAGACGAAATTTTCATTTAAATAGAATGTGAAAAAACAACCTGCACGACCATAAAGGAAATACAAATTGCTCTGATTTATTTTCTCGAATTAAACAAAAGGATTTGCAAATAAAAGGGCTAATGCTACAACCAATCCATAAATTGTTAAAGCTTCCATAAAAGCTAAACTAAGTAATAAAGTACCTCGTATTTTCCCCTCGGCCTCAGGCTGTCTCGCAATACCTTCTACAGCTTGGCCTGCAGCAGTACCTTGACCAACCCCAGGTCCAATAGAAGCAAGCCCTACAGCCAATCCAGCAGCAATAACGGAAGCGGCAGAAATCAGTGGATTCATGATAGATAAGTTCCTCACACAAAAAAAATAAATGGTTAATGATACAATCAACCAAAGAATTAGGACTGAATTATTCCATTGTAATATTCATAGAGTAGAAATAATAGAAATGATAATAATTAAACAAAAATATTAGAATTATTAATTTAATATTTTTGTTTAATTAGTAAAGGCTTCATCTTTTTTAATTACTAAATTGGAAAGTTTTTTTGAATCAATTCAACTTACTGCATTTCCTTTTTTTAAACCTTCTTCGATCTTTTTCTTTAGTTTATCTGTTTATTTATTTTTATTCACGGTTATAAATGAAACAAACCGAAAGAACTCGGTTGGCAGCTCTATCAAAATTCAAGTAGTACAAATTAAATATTCGTTGATATATAATTTGCCAATATCTAATATCAAATATACATGTGTTTCTTACATAACGTAAACCGCCTATATGTATCTTATGTATTTTTAATTCAATCTAATTTTAGAATCATTCTTCAAAACATCTAATCTAAAAAAATTAACCTATAATCATTAGATTCCACATATCTGGCGCAACCACTCTCTACTGACCAACTCCTTTTTTTTACACATCTCGTCATAATATATTTTGTTTCTATTACCATTAGAGTCTTTTGAGCGACACACGATTGGATCTAAACTTAAAAATCGAATCTTGCAAAGACTAATCAATGATGACCCTCCATGGATTCACCTATATAAGCTGCGGCTAAAGTTGCAAAAATAAGAGCCTGAATCCCACTTGTAAATAATCCGAGTAACATGACAGGTATAGGAACCACTAAAGGTACTAAAGAAACAAGAACAACAACTACTAATTCATCCGCTAATATATTTCCAAAAAGTCGAAAACTAAGTGATAGAGGTTTTGTGAAATCTTCTAAAATGTTAATGGGTAAAAGAATTGGAGTTGGTTGAATGTATTTACCAAAATAACCAAATCCTTTTTTTGTAAGACCCGCATAGAAATAGGCTACTGACGTAAGTAAAGCTAAAGCAACAGTAGTATTTATATCATTCGTGGGTGCGGCTAACTCCCCCTGAGGTAACTGTACGATTTTCCAAGGCAAAAGGGCCCCTGACCAATTAGAAACAAAAATAAATAGAAAAAGAGTTCCAATAAAAGGAACCCAAGGGCGATATTCTTCGCCAATTTGAGTTTTGCTCACGTCTCGAATGAATTCGAGGACATATTCAACGAAATTCTGACCGCCTGTCGGAATGGTTTGTGGATTCCGAACAGCTATAGCAGCTGACCCTAGTAAGATCGCAATTACAACCCAAGAAGTTATAAGTACCTGGCCATGAATTTGGAAACCCCCTATTTGCCAATAAAAATGTTGACCTACTTCCACACCAGACATATCATAGAACCCCTTTAGTGTGTTGATTGAATATGATAGAATATTCATATTGTCCTCTGACAGAAATATAACTAAAAAAAATTATTTTGATTCAACCGCCTCTTTCTCGACTTGTCTACTTTGTTTATTTAATGGATTTTGTTTAGGATACCTATTAATAACATAATATCCCCAGCCCTTTATTGTTTTTGGTATTCAGGATATCATAACCAATTTTAGTATAAATTCGGGAAATTTAATTGTGGATTTCATAAAAAAATCAAGGATTTCTTACATAGCTAGAACGACCTTCACAAATTGCAAATACTAACTTGGTAAGAATTAATCGGATTGAGGATATAGCATCATCGTTTGCCGGAATCGAAATATCGGCGAGGTCCGGGTCACAATTTGTATCGATTAAACAAAGTGTTGGAATTCCCAAGGTAATACATTCTCGAAGGGCCGTATGTTCTTCTTGTTGATCAACGATGATTACAATATCGGGCAACTCTGTCATATATTTAATCCCGCCCAGATATGTTTGCAAGTGAGATAATTGTCTCTTCAACACCGCGGCATCTCTCTTCGGGAGACGGGCGAGTCTCCCCGCCTTTTGTTCCATTCTTAAATCCCTGAATTTATGAAGTCTTGTTTCTGTAGTGGACCAATTCGTTAACATACCGCCAAGCCACTTTTTATTAACATAATGACATCGAGCCCTTATTGCCGCCCATGCTACTGAGTCAGCTGCTTTATTTTTTGTCCCAACAATTAAAAAATTTTTTCCTCTACTTGCGGCCTCAAAAACTAAATCACAAGCCTCTGATAAAAAACGAGCAGTTCTGGTAAGATTTATAATATGAATACCCTTGCATTTTGCAGAGATATAAGGTGACATTCGAGGATTCCATTTTCGAGTCCCGTGACCAAAATGAACTCCCGCCTCCATCATCTCTTCCAAATTTATGTTCCAATATCTTCTTGTCATTTCTCCACACACTTTAAACTCTTTTTTTTTATAAAGAGATGAGGTATCCTGAAATAAAAAATTGTTCCAACGGAACCTTCTTTATTTAACGTGGATTGGCCGTTGATGGCCAAACCATAAATTCTTTTTCTATTCGTTATATATATTTTTTTTTTTACATGATTTTATTCAATTAATTAATAATTAAATGACAAAGATAAATTTCTTCTCTTAAATCCCCAAAATCATTGTTGTTTTGATTTATGACCTAAATTCTTTGAAAAACAAAAATCCAATAGTTCTCTGTGGTAAAACAAAATATCTCCCATTTCTCCCGCGAATAGAGGCTTGTTTTTTATTTTCAAAGGAATGCTAATGCTCTTATGTTGATTTGAACGGTGGACGAATCCCTTGAATCCAGTACCGACGGGTATCATCCCCCCCAGAACAACGTTTTCTTTGAGTCCTTTCAACCAATCAATACGGCCTCGAAGAGCTGATTTTGCTAAAACTCGAGCAGTTTCTTGAAAACTTGCTTCGGATATAAAGCTTTGAGTATTCAGAGATGCTCTCGTTATTCCCAATAATAAAGTTCGGTAACAGATCGCTTCTTCCAAAGCGCGCCCCGCCCGTTCTGCTCGAAACAATCCAATTAGTTCTCCGGGTAAAAAAACATTAGACATTCCATCCTCTGAAACTAAGACTTTGGATGTTATTTGCCGGACAATAATTTCGATATGCCTATTATGGATCTGCACCCCTTGGGATCGATAAACCTTTTGGATCTTATTAACCAAAGAGATACGACTTTGCGCTATAATTAGCTCAGCTCCAACTAAGAATCCCCATGGAATTCCAAGACTTTTTTTTATATGCTCGTTCCAACCATTAATCCTTTTTTCTAGATTCATTGATATTGAATCAACGGAACGAACTTCTAAGACTTGTTCCACTTTTGGCAGACCTTGCGTTATATCCCCAGACCGCGATTTTTCATATATAAATGTAACTAAAGTATCCCCTTCATAAATGAGTTTCCCATAATGGCCATGAACTGTTGCTCCTGGGGTAGCCAAACGGGGCTTAGCCGATCTTATTACTACAGAATCAAAGTGAACAATTAGAACTTGACCCGATTTTAAATGCAGCCCATTTTTTATTATACATACATTTTCACAAAGAAATTGTCCAAGACACATTTTTGTAGATGTCTCGTTACAAAACTGGTAATGAAGAAAATACCAATGTAAATTGAATGGATTCAAAATGATGGTACTAAAAAAATCGGGGTTATAAATTCTTCCCTTTTCATCTATTAAATAATATTGATATTTAAAGACTTGAAAGGTTTGTTTTAATTTTAAATTGTAAAATTGTAAATAATTATTTACCAAAATCTGATTATGAGTTATTAAAAGGAAAAAAAAAAAATAATTCGCAAATTGAAGGACTGTTCCTAAAGGACCCAATGGGGTATTAATTGGAATTGGGCGATCTTTTTTAATGGATTCTTTGTGATATTTTACACCGTTGGTTGTAAATGGACCCATTCGAAAACAATTGGATGATGACAAAATTATAAAAAACAGGCATTCCTTATTTTGATCCAACAACGTACGAACAGTTCCTTGATTTTGGTTAAATGATTGTTGAAGTTTTGTCTTTGAAGAAATGGACAAAAACAGATTCATATTCTTATGTTCTGATCCATAATAATAAAAAAGGGGGGGGTCATTCCTTTTCCCTATATATGAAAGAGCCGCTTTCACTAAATCGATCCTTAGGAAATCCCGAATTATACCTTTTGTCCTTACTTCAACAAAAGAAGTGCATACCTTTTCGATAAAAGCACTTTTTTTGTCTTGGCTCCAATTCAATACTAAACAAGTACGTACTAATTGAATACTTGTGTCACAAATTCCCCGAGTGACTTTGCCATTTCCATAAAGGATATAATTGAAAACTCGAAGTTGCACATTATCCCTTTCTTGCAACAGATCCTGAGGGAAAAGTGTTACTAAATTGATACCGTCCGTTATTTCATATGTGACTACGGGTCGAACCAAAACAAAATACTTTTTCTTAGTGGGGGTCATCCGTTGGACATAGAGCCCTTTTTTAAAATTTTTTGATTCCTTGTAATTTGTCTTTCCTGGTGGTACCAAAATGCCCCTGTGTCGGGATACCT